CACTCTATTACATAAGTTGATTCCTAACTTTCTATCTCATATCATGACATAAGTAAGCAGTTCTTATTGTATTGGCCCAAAACCTCGCTAATTGATCTTTACGGTGCTTTCTTTATCAATTAGATCCTTTATCCATAGAATAAAGTATCTAGGTATATCTATTTCTTCATATTTCGACTTCTATGAAGTTTATTTCTTTACTACAGCTGATAAGAATCGTTGTTTTGGACGATGCATATGTGGAAAAGCCTATATTTGTTTTTCTAGTATTTACTAGCAGATTTGATCTTATCTTTCCTTTTTTCTTTCTATAGTGGAGATAGTCGCACGTAATGACAGATCACAGCCATATTATTAAAAGCTTGTGGTAAGAACGGGTTTCGCTCTAGTGCCCGAAAATAATATTCCAAAGCTTTCGTATGTTCTCCGTTACTTGTGTGGATAAGGCCTATGTTATAGAGTATATAGCTTCGATCATAGGGATCAATTTCTAGTCGCATAGCTTCATAATAATTCTGTAAAGCTTCCGCATAATTTCCTTCGGATTGAGCCGACATCCGTTACGGTCGTCATTCGATTTAAAGAATCTCCGTTCCAAAACCGTACATGAGATTTTCACCTCATACGGCTCCTCCTTTATGTGCATAATAAAAAAAATAATACAATAGTATAGAATGAATCAAAAAGATTGAAATATTCTCATTATGAACTGAATGGGGCTAGTATTTTTACAAGAAATCTCTAGCCAACCTTCCTGCAAAAGATCTTTTCTTAACATCAAGCGTGTTGGTACTAGATAAAAATGGTAACTCCAACAATTTCTTTGTCCTCAACGCCTCTTAATTTTCAGAAATTAGTCACTTCAACAGTCTTCGATGGTTATACGGGTATCCAAAGTACGAACGAGATGGATGTTTGTTGTCCCAACCATTCCCCTTAGTCCCGATCCCGATAAGAAAGGGGGTAATTTCTAACAAAGTTTTTTTTTGTTGATTTCTAGGCGTAGTGCTTCTTCCTCTATGCTGCCTATTGGTACTAGTGGAGTAAAGTTAAGGTTGACCCGCAATACCAGACCAGAACCCATAGGTGTAACCTTTCGCTCAATACTAGAATCCACAATTGAAGCATCTGAGGCTGCATTAATCGGGGATACACGACAGAAGGCATTTTTTTATTTATTTACAAACTTCACCTTCAACAAGCGTGGATTTATATTTCAATCATTTTTTTTCTTTCTATTCGGAATCATGTGTCTTTTTCCTAAGAATGAGAGCAATAAATAAAAAAAACTAAGAAAATCAAATCGCACCATCTCTGTAATAGGTAAATGCCTCTTTTTCTCCCGAAGTTGTCGGAATTATTCGTAATAAAATATTGGCTACAACTGAAAAGGTCTTATCAATAAAATTTCCATTTATCCTCGATTTAGGCATAGGTAGCAATCCATTTTAGAATTCTTTTCATTACCTCTCTCGTGAGAAAATGATCCCACAAACAAAGGAATTGGACAGTACAAAATAACATAAAAAGATACTCATTAAAAAAAAAGGTATAACCCTCTACTCAAATTGTTTCTTTTGGGCAGAAATCAATAAAAAATAAGAAATATTTGAATCCGATTAGCTTTCATCCAAATGTAGTAAAGGGAACTATTCCGATTTCATCAAAGTTGAAGAATCAAAGAATTTATCGTACAAATTAGGATAGTTGATTTGATTGAATTATCTTCTAATACAAAGAGTAAATAAAGAATCGAATACGAATAAAAATTCTGTGATGAAAATAGAATAACCGTCTATTTTGCGTTGTGTGCATAGCGGGTATACACTATACAATCAAATATCAAAATTCCTGGGAGAATTTTTGAATTTGTAATAGATCCACGAGGTAAGAGGTTGTTTGCTGAGAGATGGAAAACTGAAAAGAAATTTTCTAATTATTATAGAATATTATAGAAATAGAATCAGAGTCTTAAATAGAATCATAATATAAGGGTATCCATTAACCATGTAAAAAAAAAATATAGATAGACCAATTAGTTGATTTGTTCCACTTCATTGATTAAATCCAGTAAAAATCTCAGAAAAAGATGGAAGCGCCTTCTTCACAAAGCCGATTAAATAGTTTTTCACAAAAAAAATTCTCTTTATACCCTAGGTTTGACGAAAGGGTCTTTTTTTGATGACAAGTTTTTATATTTTTATATAGTTAGAATTTATTTGATTGGCCTTACCTATCTAACAATATACTATGAATGACTCGCTATTCACTCGGTTTCTGGGCCATAATCATTATGTAGGAGAGATGGCCGAGTGGTTCAAGGCGTAGCATTGGAACTGCTATGTAGACTTTTGTTTACCGAGGGTTCGAATCCCTCTCTTTCCGTACCTTTGCCCAATTCACCAATGTTGCTGATCACGATACGATGTAGCAAAAAATCCAAATAACAATGGATACCATTATTCCAACAGTTAAGCCTTTCTTTGATATAATTTATCAA